TTAAAAGGATATTTTTGGTGTAGAAAGTCTCAAATTCAGGATCTTCCGCTGCACGGATTTCCTGGGAAACGAAGTCATAGGCACGTAGGTTCAGAGCCAGGCCAACTACGCCAATAGCACTCATCCATAAACCGGTGACGGGTACAAATAGCATAAAGAAATGTAACCAACGTTTATTGGAAAAAGCAACACCAAAGATTTGGGACCAAAAGCGGTTAGCAGTAACCATTGAATAAGTTTCTTCCGCTTGAGTTGGGTTAAAAGCTCGGAAGGTATTCGCACCATCACCATCTTCGAATAGAGTGTTTTCTACAGTAGCCCCATGAATAGCGCATAGCAGAGCCGCGCCTAATACTCCGGCAACTCCCATCATATGAAAGGGGTTCAACGTCCAATTATGAAATCCTTGGAAGAAAAGGATGAATCGAAATATAGCTGCTACGCCAAAACTCGGTGCAAAGAACCAACCAGATTGCCCCAGTGGATAAATAAGGAATACGGAAACAAAAACCGCGATTGGACCAGAGAATGAAATTGCATTATAAGGCCTCAATTGAACAGACCGAGCAAGTTCAAATTGACGTAACATGAAACCTATTAGTGCAAAAGCCCCATGGAGAGCGACAAAAGTCCACAGACCACCTAATTGACACCAACGAGTAAAATCCCCTTGTGCTTCTGGTCCCCATAGTAGCAACAAAGAGTGTGCTAAACTATTAGCAGGGGTGGAAACCGCCGCCGTTAAGAAATTGCAGCCTTCTAAATAGGAACTAGCCAATCCATGGGTATACCAAGAAGTTACAAAAGTAGTCCCTGTAAACCAACCCCCTAAAGCGAAATAAGCACAAGGAAAGAGCAATAGGCCAGACCATCCTACAAAAACGAAACGGTCTCTTCGTAACCAGTCGTCCATAATATCAAATAGATCATTTTCTTCTTTAGTAACTCTACCAAGGGCTATAGTCATAGTGATCCTCCTATTCAATTACTTGAACCATTTCCGAGCACCTCATATTACTTCCAAGGCATATGATAGTTTGATTATCTGTGGACGATTTCTTTCTCGTTCAATGCCTTTTTTCAATGGTCTCGAAGATAGAAATTTTGCATTTTTATCTATGGGGTTACAACCGAGGTCGTGGTAAATCCATGAATTTCATTGGATTGATTTTTCTTATACTATAGAAATAAAGAAATAAACATTTGAATTCAGCATTATTCTATGATTCCTATTTCAAAGCCTATCTTTTAAGGGCAAACCCCTCTTTTCTCATTCGCTCTCTATTGCATCGGTGGAAGAACAAATCCATTTTTATGTGGAACGGAAAAGAGTTGCGATTTCTTCTTATTCCTATAGAACGTCTAGTAACAAGAATATGAAATCGTAAATAGCGAAAAATTCTTGCCTTGCGCGGTCTAAGTCCAAGGAAATACAAAAAATCCGCTTATACAACAATTTCATCCACATCGAATTTATATATCAGAATAGCGGATAGAGGCATCATTCAAGGGGTCAGGTCTACTTACTTTATCTTTCTTTCCAATTTTATGGTGGGTTTGATAAGAATTTTTTTTTTATAATCTGCTTGTTTTATTCTAATAAGTCCTATACGGAAATGCCCGCTGAAGAGAAATTATATCTGATTGTCTCTCAGCCTATATCGAATTTTACAAAGAAGAAACAAGAATTTTCTACTTTTTTTTATTAACATTAAGAAAAAAGAATATAACTAAAATGGAATTGGCAATATAATTTTTATGCACTTTTGAAATGAAAAAGGGAAGGATTTTTTGTAATCGTTATTTCTTGCCTCTGTCATATCGCGAAAACCTTTCGATTTGGAACGGGGAGAGATGGCTGAGTGGACTAAAGCGGCGGATTGCTAATCCGTTGTACAATTTTTTTGTACCGAGGGTTCGAATCCCTCTCTTTCCGCCCCCTCGGATCATTTGGGACTTTCGAATTGTAAGGAATTCGAACCCCCGGATTTTCTCATAGATAAATGTACGAAATAAATCCAATTTGTAAGAAAAAATTCCCCAAAATTTTGGATTTTTACTCCTCACGTCCAGGATTACGTCCTGGGTCATTAGATAAGAATCCAAAGATAAAGAGGGAAACAAAGAATATCACTACTGTATAAACAAAGAGTTTGAGAGTAAGCATTATATAATCTCCAAGATTTTTTTTTTAAGGAATAGATTACCCGTTTTTCCTTACCGCACAGATCCACTAGGATGGTTTTTTCTTATTTTGATACCTAAAAATGCAAAAATAAATGAAAAAAAAATTGCAAGAATTGCTTTCTAATAATCAGTCTTATCAATATCAAAAATTCGTTTAGGTATTGTGTGGGTACCTAAAGGTACCTGCTCAACGTGGGTGCAGGGGGTAGAAAGGCTGATCCAAATTTATTGCTGCAACTATACATTCAATGTAGAAGAATTGGAATTTTAGAATTGAAAGTTCATAATAGAAGACTTCTCAGCTCTTCTACATTTTTTTTTTCTTTTTTTTGGAATGAATACATCATTGAATTTGGCAAACAGAACAGAATAGTAAAGATTTCATCGAAAACTTACAGCAGCTTGCCAAACAAACGCTAATAGAAAAAAGAGTACAGGTATGACAGGCATAACATCCACGATTGGGTTGAAAATGGCATAAGCTTCGGGTAATTTGGCGAAGAAAAAACAAGTCGGATAAAGACCAGAAGTAAAACAGATACAGATTAAACTAAGTATATTAGGCATAACAAGCATTTCGTTCTTGTAGAGTAGATAATTGGATTTTGATTGAGTTATTTTTCTAAGGGAAAAAGGAAAAGAAAAGGTGGATTCCAAATTCTTTTTTCTTCGGACTTTCCCAAAGACAAAATACCTCCTTATATTCGCATTCTCAAATGAGAATGGAAGAAATTCGACTTTCATATAATATCTTAATAGAATTTCATGTAATGATCAATGCATTTTTTGCATTCTATATTATCTGCATGTTTAGAATCCTAGCAAGAAAATATACCCGATTTTTTAGGTAATTGAAGTGGGATTGACGAATAATATATAATAAAACTACTGTTTATTAGTGTCGCATAAAACGAAATGGGGCGTGGCCAAGTGGTAAGGCAGCGGGTTTTGGTCCCGTTATTCGGAGGTTCGAATCCTTCCGTCCCAGATTTTTTTCATGAAACGAAAGAATCGTATTGTGCCCTGCACGACACAAAAGCTTATTAAAGAGAATAATTAGTTCTTATGATCTCTTAGATTAGATGCATTTCTAAGGATTCCTTTTCTTTACTCAGAAAACAAAATCAAATGTCAAGTCCAGTCATCAAATTGAATATCTTTATTTTCAGTAAAAATTTTGGTCTGTCGGCACATTCAGGATATGCTCCTACTACTCATTACTCAGATGTGTATGTGTTTTGAATATGTGTTTTGAAATTCGAACGTTTTAGATAAACTTTATGCTCCATATCCATGAAGTGGGAATTCTTACAGGATACATTTGACACCTAATGTGAAAAAAAAAAAAAGAGGGGTTTCCATTCTACGGATAGAGACTAGATTTTTCTATTTTAGGTATTATCTGATTTGCAAATATAATGGAATGTGAGGATTAGAGAGAAATTCATATATTCTATCTAATCGATTTTGGAATTGATTGAAAACAAAAATTTATGAGGGAAAACACTATATAAAAAATGAAACCTATCCCTTTAGGATACAGATATATTTTTGTTTTGTTGTATTATTAGTAAAAAAGAGGGGTCCTTCTTTGGTTAAGCGAAAACGATCTCGATCTGTGATTCTTTAAATATCCAGAATGATCCATTCTGGTAAGGATAAGGTAAGAACTGTTCGTTGGATAGAATAGAATGGATTCAAAAAAAAATCATACTTTTCTTATTTTGGATTTTTAATTTTTTCTGTTACCTAAAAGAAAGAATCCTATAAGTAAAAGCAAAGACCTTAATTTTACTTTAACACTATTTTTTTTTTTTTTACTTCATTTTTTCTTTCTTTTGTTACTCCTGTTACTCCAGTCGAAGAACTATGAAAAGTTTATAACTACCAAACCACTCTTTTCATTGGCATAGTTTATTTGTTGGAGAAGAGTTGATCCTTCTCATTTCAGGATGGATCATCTCAAGTTCTCTGTTGAGGATGGAAATTCTATAATAAATAAGTCTTAAGCAAACTATTTTATTCCTCTTTTTCAAACTATGTTTCATTCATAGGATAGAATATGGGTTTAAATAAATTGGATCCTTGCGGAGTCTTCCCCAATAAATACTTATTTCTTTTATCCATATTTCTCCATAGATAGCAAGTTTTAATTAGTATACAAAACCAATGACTATTCATGATTCCATCCATATTGGATCAATTCTCGATACCACTTTGCAATGAAATTAGAGGAATGTTAATGTTATGGTAAAACTTCGTTTAAAACGATGTGGTAGAAAGCAACGTGCGACTTGAAGGAGATAATCGATTGTGGATTTTGCTATCCACCATTTTCCATAGTAATGAAAATGCTCTTGGCTCGACATAGTCTGTTCTATTTGTCCCGAACCCAATTTGCGCGGAGTTGTTTGTAAGTAAATAGTACACGATGGAGCTCGAGAAGACAGAATTGATTTTTTATCAAGGGAAAGAATCTAGGGTTAGTGAAAACTAATAAATTAGGCCAACTTTGTCAGTCTATCCTTAATATAGAAATTGAAAGGTTAAAATAAGAAAAAGTCTAATTTTGTAACATTAGAAAACTTTTTCGATTAAAAGTCTATCAGAATCAATCGTTCATATTCGATTTCTCTAGAAGAGGAAAATGCTTTATTGAAGGAAATAATAAAAAAAGAAAGGGTATGTTGCTACTCTTTTGAAAGAAAAAAGAATAGGAATTTCCGAAGTAATGTCTAAACCTAAGGATTTCACAAATTAAAGATAAAGGATTCCGGAACAAGTAAACATGATTTTCAACCATCTCAACAATAGAATTAGATCAGAATAAGGAATAAAATAAAATAAAATTTGTTCGAGATGAGATAAAGAAAAGAGTTTAGAGACGACTCAAAAAATTTCGAAGGATTTCTCTTTTGAAGTCTGTCAGTCAAAATTAGCCAACTTGAGTCATGAGTATAAATGTAATTTGTTTTTTCTTCTATAAGGAAATTAATGCAAGTCATAGTCTAATTTCTTTCTACTTGTATTATGGATAGAAATTCGAATCATTTTCTCGAGCCGTATGAGGAGAAAACCTCCTATACGTTTCTAGGGGGGGCATTGTTTATCTACATCTATCCCAATAAGCTGTCTATCGAATCGTTGCAATTGATGTTCGATCTCGAAGAGAAGGGAGAGATCTTCAAAAAGTTGGTTTTTATGATCCGATAAAGAATCAAACTTTTTTAAATGTTCCAGCTATTCTTTATTTCCTTGAAAAAGGCGCTCAACCTACAAGAACTGTTTATGATATTTTAAGTAAAGCAGAATTCTTTAAAGATAAAGAAAGAACTTTGAGTTAATTGAAGAACTAAATGAATAAAAAATAAAAAAGTAGGGGAGGGTCCTTAATATCTCTTAATTATTTAGACACAATTTGTCTCTTTTTTAGTCCTATTTTTTTGCTGCATTTATGTCGTGCTAATCCAACAAAAGCCCTTATTTAATTTCCTTATTTTTATCTAATAGGTTTTCTTACCATTGTCTTTCTATTGACAAAGGTCTATTGAACAAATAGAATTTGTAGCTAGATAGGTCTCTTTATCGTCACTCCATATTAGGTATTTATGTCTACACTTTGCTGGGTTGCCCCCCCCCTGCATGTATTCTCATACAAGACTTTTTATTAAAAAAAAAATAACAATTTTGCTATTATGATTTAGGCCGCTCCTTTTTTAACCTCAGTGAAATTTAACCGATCTGTTTATTTTGGTATTTGAGTGTTTTTAATGAGTGATAAAATTTTTCTTTTGATGTCTTGCTAATTCAATCTTTTGATAGGAGCGTCTAGCGTAATTCCATCGATTTTTGGATTGCGATCGTATCTAAGATCCTATTTTATCTGGGTTGCTAACTCAATGGTAGAGTACTCGGCTTTTAAGTGCGACTATGATCTTTTACACATTTGGATGAAGCAACAAATTCGTCCAGACTCTTGGTAGAGTCTAGAAGACCACGACTGATCCTCAAAGGTAATGAATGGAAAAAATAGCATGTCGTAATAAAATTCATTTTTTTTTTTTTTTGAATAAAAAAATTCCGATTTTCTGGGTCTAGTGAATAAATGGATAGAGCCTGGCTCTAATTCTGGTAAAATAAAAAGCAACGAGCTTAACTTCTTAATTGAAATGATTCCCCGATCTAATTAGACGTTAAAAATAGATTAGTGCCTGATATGGGGAAAGGCTGGGTTTTCCTATCGGTGGACCCTTGCATTTTTTTTAGGAATCCTAATTATTCTTGATTATGGATTGAAAAGGGATGTTATGAATTGAATGTGTAAAAGAAGCAGTATATTGATAAAGAGACTGTATTCCAAAGTCAAAAGAGCGATTGGCCTGCAAAAATAAAAGATTTGTTCTTTTTAGTAATTAGAACAAACATAAACTAATTAGATAGAAAAGGAGCAGAGAAAGATCTATGGATTAGACTCCCTTTCTTTTCAGGGTTTGTTTTAAAAAATGTAACACCCTGTTATGACCATATTGCACTATGTATCATCATTTGATAAATCGAGAAATGCTTTTTTTCTCTGATTCAAGTAGAAATACAAATGGAAAAATTGGAAGAGTATTCAGAAAAACAGAAATCTCGTCAACAATACTTCGTTTACCCACTTCTCTTTCAGGAATATATTTATGCATTTGCCCATGATTATGGATTAAAAGGTTCCGAACCTGTGGAAATTTTGGGTTGTAATAACAAGAAATTTAGTTCACTACTTGTGAAACGTTTAATTTTTCTAATGTATCAGCAGAATTTTTGGATTAATTCGGTTAATCATCCTAACCAAGATCGATTGTTGGATCACAGCAATCATTTTTATTCAGAGTTTTATTCTCAGATTCTATCTGAGGGGTTTGCAATCGTTCTAGAAATCCCATTCTCGCTAGGAGAACTATCTTGTCCGGAAGAAAAAGAAATACCACAGTTTCAAAATTTACAATCTATTCATTCCATATTTCCCTTTTTAGAAGACAAATTTTTGCATTTACATTATCTATCACATATAGAAATACCCTATCCTATCCATTTTGAAATCTTGGTTCAACTCCTTGAATACCGGATCCAAGATGTTCCATCTTTGCATTTATTGCGATTCTTTCTCAACTATTATTCGAATTGGAATAGTCTTATTACTTCAATGAAATCCATTTTTCTTTTGAAAAAAGAAAATAAAAGACTATTTCGATTCCTATATAACTCTTATGTATCAGAATATGAATTTTTCTTGTTATTTCTTCGTAAACAATCTTCTTGCTTACGATTAAT